TGTAATTCTCTAATTGTTCCAAACTAGAAGAAGTAGCATTAATCAAATTGGCTTTTTCTCGTTCTATCTCAGAGTATCCGTTCATTCGATACTCATCTGCTTCCATTTCCACTTTCCGTAAACGAGCCCGGGCTCTTTCGAGCTGTTCAATGGCCCCTCTACGTAATTCTTCCGAATTTCGAATAGTACTCAAAATCCTCTGTTTTCGATTATCTAATAAATCATTTAATGAAAGTAGATTATCTTACCATTAATTTAACAACTTCCATGATCTCTTCCCGAACCAAACATGAATCTTTCGATTCATTTGGCTCTCACGCTCAATTTTGTATTTTATGGACATTCCCGTATCTTTTTTTAATATAATGAGCCTATCCTCTCTATTTCTGTTTGTATTCAAACATATCAAAACCGATACAAGAACAGAATATTAGGAGGACTCTTCCGACCAGACAAAAAATCTATAATTGTCAGCAAAGTTGTTTCTTTATTTGTTTTTTATTTCATTGAAAATAGATATTTCTATATTATAGAAATATAGAAAATTTTCAAATTTCAATTTGCATTTTATTTCCTTTTTTATTCAAATCCAAAAATTCTCCCTCTTTATACATAACATAGGTTGCCGATTCGGCATTGGATAATATAATAAAGGGCAAGGCGCCCTTTCTTTCTTTATTCTAGTAAATGGTTCAAATCATTTTATCGATATGAGTGTTCTATATCGGAAAAATTATCAACTATTCTTTTTTAAACCATTTCGTTATTAACGTAGTGGTAGAAAGAGTACCATGTTGTGCCCGGACTTCAAACAGTTTAGCTTTAACCATGTTAATGGTCTCACATTATTGGTTGGCTGATAGAGAATCAAAGTTAACTTACCAATGAATAACGAAATGCTATGGTTCTTACATATGATTTATGAATTTACTCAGAAGGAATTCGTCGAGATTATGCACTTTTTCCTATTTATCCTATAAAAATATAGAATAACATAAATAAAGTGCAGTCGGTTAGATCCAACCTATTCGTGAAATATACAACTCGCACACACTCCCTTTCCAAAAAAAATCAATACACCAAGCACTACACTTAGATTTATTGGATTTGTTGCTAAAATATCGGTATTAAACCCGAAACTCCCGGCGGATGGCCAGTGGCCTAAGGAAACGAAAGAATCGGTTACATTTTTCATATGCTCTCCTCTTATAGATAGGACTAAGAAAGAACAGAGTTCTTTTTGTATCACTTGACTCGCCCTTTTTTTATCGATTTCTTTTTCTTAATTTCCCGTTTTTTTTTTTAATGTTAATGGGAGTAGATTAAATCTATTTATTGAATTTGAGATTGAGAATTACAAAATTTCTTATTTTTTTTTTGAAGTATCTGATAAGATACTTATTAAGTTAGGTCCTGGGTCTCGTATCAATTGCAAAATATCTCCTTTGTTCAAACACTTCCTAAAAGAAAAAGAAAAATTCCATCGTACTAAACTAAGGATGGGAAGGAAGAAAGCGAGTGAATCCACAAATTCCTCATCCTCAAATCACTCCTTCCGGGGGTATTGTCACAACAAATACATAATTGTAGGAATAAAGTATTGATATAATTCACAGAAGCAAATGGCAACGAGTTAATAAAATAAGAAAAAAGTAGGTAACGTACTTTTTTACATTTTCATTCTAGGATAAAATTAAACAAAAGGATTCGCAAATAAAAGCGCTAATGCCACGACCAGTCCATAAATTGTTAAAGCTTCCATAAAAGCTAGACTAAGTAATAAAGTACCTCGTATTTTTCCTTCTGCTTCTGGTTGTCTCGCAATACCTTCTACGGCTTGGCCTGCAGCAGTACCTTGACCAACTCCAGGTCCAATAGAAGCAAGCCCTACGGCCAATCCAGCAGCAATAACGGAAGCGGCAGAAATCAGTGGATTCATGATGATAGGTTCCTCGCACCAAAAAAAAATGGTTAATGATACAATCAACCAATGAATTATTACTTATTTGATCACAAAAATCTATTGAGTCGAAGTAACTTAAACTTCGATTCGAATAAAATAAAAAAAATAATGAAATTAATATAGAAATATAGATAGAGATAACCCCTATATAACTAGTATATATCTAATATCACATATACATTTGTTTCTTTCATAACGTAAACCGCCCGCATTTTCTTTTTATATTGAATCGGATTCTAGAAGAATTCTTCGAAAAATATACAGGGGCTGTGGCTGGCCTTATAAACATTCTATATATCTAGTGGTGACCCCCACTAACTCATCCGCCATTTCGTAATATTGTCTATCTTTCCTCCTACAACTCTAGTCGTATATATATGTATTTATATCTATTATGTTCCTCAACTAAGAACCAATCTTGAACTATGCATTGCCTTAATTGGGATAAGCTTAAAAATAAAGACTATTTCGAAAACTAATCAATGATGACCCTCCATGGATTCCCCTATATAAGCCGCGGCTAAAGTTGCAAAAATAAGAGCTTGAATACCGCTTGTAAATAATCCAAGAAACATGACAGGTATAGGAACTACTAAAGGTACTAAAGAAACAAGAACAACAACTACTAATTCATCAGCTAATATATTCCCGAAAAGTCGAAAACTAAGAGATAAAGGTTTTGTGAAATCTTCTAGGATGTTAATTGGTAAAAGTATTGGAGTTGGTTGAATGTATTTTCCGAAATAACCCAATCCTTTTTTTGTAAGACCCGCATAAAAATATGCTACTGACGTGAGTAAAGCTAAAGCAACAGTAGTATTTATATCATTTGTGGGGGCGGCTAGCTCCCCATGAGGTAACTGTATGATTTTCCAAGGTAAAAGGGCACCTGACCAATTTGAAACAAAAATAAATAGGAACATAGTTCCAATAAAGGGAACCCAAGGGCCATATTCTTCTCCAATCTGAGTTTTGCTCAAGTCTCGAATAAATTCAAGGACATATTCGAAGAAATTCTGACCGTCGGTCGGAATTGTTTGTGGATTCCGAACGGATATGATGACGGAACCTAATAAGATAGCAATTACGACCCAAGAAGTGATAAGTACTTGGGCATGAATTTGTAAACCTCCTATTTGCCAATATAAATGTTGGCCTACTTCTACACCTGATATATCGTATAACCCTTTGAGTGTTTTAATGGAACATGGTATAACATTCATATTGTCCTCTGACAGAAATCGAACTGAAAAAAAGAATTATTTTGATTCAACCATCTCTTTCTCGACTCATCTACTTTCATCATTAATCATATAGTTAGGATACCAAGAAATCACATAACATAATATCAATACCCCATTTTATCTCTTTTTAAAAATGAAAGACAAGAATAGTAACCGATCCAATAAATCAAAATAATTAACTAATCTTATTATTATTATTCTTAATCATAACATAATCAACGACTTCTTATATAGCTAGAACGGCCCTCACAAATTGCGGATACCAATTTGTTAAGAATCAATCGGATTGAAGCTATAGCGTCATCGTTAGCTGGAATCGAAATATCTGCGAGATCTGGGTCACAATTTGTATCGATTAAACAAATCGTCGGAATTCCCAAAATGACACATTCTCGAAGAGCTGTATATTCTTCTTGCTGATCAACGATTATTACAATATCGGGCAATTCAGTCATATATTTGATCCCGCCCAGATATGTTTGCAAAGTAGATAATTTTCTCTTCAACATTGCTGCATCTCTTTTAGAGAGACGGTTGAGTTTCCCCATCTTTTGTTCTGCTCTTAAGTCTCTGAACTTATGAAGTCTCGTTTCCGTAGTGGACCAATTCGTTAACATACCCCCGAGCCATTTTCTATTAACATAATGACATCGAGCCCTTATTGCAGCTGATGCTACTAAATCCGCTGCTTTATTTTTGGTACCAACAATTAAGAAGTTTTTTCCTCGACTTGCTGCATCAAAAACTAAATCGCAGGCTTCCGATAAAAAACGAGCAGTTCTAGTGAGATTTATAATATGAATACCTTTACGCTTTGCAGAGATGTAAGGGGCCATTCTAGGATTCCATTTCTTAGTACCATGACCAAAATGAACTCCTGCTTCCATCATCTCTTCCAAATGGATGTTCCAATATCTTCTTGTCATCTTTCCCACGCTTTCTTTTTTTTTTAACAAATAAACAAATAAATAATTGTTCCTACGGAACCTTCTGCCGGGATTGACCGTTGATACACAGCCCAAACCATTAATTTTTTTTATTACTTAACTTAATTTCTTCATTTTATTTAGTACCCAATCAATAACTAGTAAAGTAAAAAGAAAAATATCTCCTTAAGAATTATGAATTCGCTTAAATGATTTTTCTGGTGTGTCATAGAAATTGCTTGGGGCGCAAGAACAAAAAAATTCTCTATGGTGTAACAAAATATCTCTCATTTCCAACTCGAATAGATTTTTCTTTTTTATTTCCAAATGAATGTCTTGCCTTGAACGGTGCACTAATTTTTTGAATCCAGTACCGACAGGGATAATCCCGCCCAAAACAACATTTTCTTTCAGACCCTTCAACCAATCAATACGACCCCGTAGAGCAGCTTTTGCCAAAACTCTAGCAGTTTCTTGAAAACTTGCTTCGGATATGAAACTTTGAGTATTCAGAGATGCCCTCGTTATTCCCAATAAAATTGCCCGATAACAGATTGCTTCGTCTAAAGCACGCCCTGCTCGTTCCGCTCGCAACAATCCGATTAGTTCTCCAGGTAAAAAAACATTAGACATTCCATCTTCTGAAACCAACACTTTTGATGTTACTTGCCGTACAATAATCTCTATATGTCTATTATGGATCTGTACCCCCTGGGATCGATAAACCTTTTGGATCTTATTAACCAAAGAGATACGACTTTGGGCTATGGTTAGCTCAGCTCCAATTAAGAATCCCCAAGGAATTCCAAGAACTCTTGGTATACGCTCGTTCCAACCTTCAACTCTCCTTTCAAGGTTCATCGATATTGAACCAATCGAGCGCACTTCTAAGATTTGTTCCACTTTTGGAAGACCTTGCGTTATGTCACCAGATCGGGATTTTTCATATATAAATGTAACTAATGTATCTCCTTCAGAAAGGGTTTCTCCATAATGTCCATGAACAGTCGCTCCTGGAGTGGCCAAATAAGGCTTAGCTGATCTTATAATTAAAGAGTCAACATGAACAATTAAAATTTGACCAGATTTTTTTATGCGTGGTCCGTATTTAAATAGACATATATTTTCACAAAAAAATTGTCCAATGCTAATTGTTGTGGATGTCTCTTCACAATAATTGTAATGTAGAAAGCACCAATTCAAATGGGATGGATTCAAAATGATGTTATTGCATGGACTGGGATTATAAATCCTCCTATTTTCATCTATTAAACAGTATTTAAGTACTTCAAGTACTTGGAAAGTCTGTTTAAAATTGTCAAGTAGCCAATATTTGTTTAACAAGATCTGATTATGAGTTATTAAATGGTAAGATGAATAAAAGTTCACTATTTTAGGTACTATTGTACCTAAGGGGCCCAACAAACCCTTAATTGGAGTTATGGGATTCGATTCTTTTGCCACATTGTTATATTTCGAACCGTTGAATGGACCAACTCGAAAACAATTGAATGATGACAAAATTATCAAAGATTGGCCTTCCTTATTTCGATTCAACAACGTACCAATAGTTCCTTGATGCTGGGTAACTAATGGAATCTTCACTTTGGAATAAAAAGGATTGATATTGGTGCGATCTAATCCATTATCAGGAATCAATCCCGAACCTGCCGTATCGTACCTTTTTCCGGTATATGAAATAGTAGACTTGACTAATTCAATTCTTATGAAATCACGAATCAGACCATTTGCCCTTACTTCAACAAAGGAAGCATGAACCTCTTCCATAGAACCGTTTTTTTCTTGGTCCCAATTCAATACTAAGCAAGTCCGAACTAATTGAATACTTGTGTGATAAATTCCTCGAATTGACTTTCCATTTCCATAAAGGATATAATTGACAACTCTAAGCTGGACATTTTCTTTTTCCTGCAAGAGATCTTGAGGGAAAAGTTTTGCTAAATTTATCCCATCAGCTATTTCATATGTGACTACGGGTCGAACCAAAACAAAATACTTTTTTTTGATAGGTGTGATCCGTTGGACATAGATCCAATTTTTCGATTTTGTTTTTGATTCCTTAGGATTTTTTTTTTTCGTTCCTGGTGGTATCAAAATGCCACTGTGTCTGGATATCTTATCTGTCTCCCCGGGAAAATGAATATCTCCAGAAAAGATTTTCAGTTCAATACTTTTTTTTTTTCTCTCCACTCGGACTAATCCACCTACTCGGCTTCTTGTATTTGTATTTAAAGCGAGTTGTGTATCTACTCCAATGATACTATTGTTCCGGACCATTATAGACGAAGATCCGGGTAAGATATGCACCTCTTCGGGAATAAAAAAAAACCGATCCACTTTCATTTGGTATTTCGGACTAAATTCTTTTGCTCCTCGATACTCAATCAAATCTTCTTTTTTTACTATTGAATCCACCTCCGCGGTCCCATATTTAGTAATTCCCGAACTCTTTCTTCTGTATCGTGGATCATCAAAATAAGCAAGAATACTATTTCTACGTAAAATACCATTTATGGGTATTTCAATCGAAATACCAAAAGAGGGTATTAATTCTTTCTCTCGTTCTTGATCGTATTGTAATGGGATGAGAAATCTATTTCTTCGTCTTTTCGCCAAGAAATCAGAATTCTCTTGGAGAATCAAAGGGTATATGAAATTCCAATGACCATTGGATATAATTCGATCAAGTCTTGAATAATCAAGAATTTCCCTATCTTTTTTACGAGTACCAGAAGGATCCAACAATTTATGTCTTACTCGATCCTTAGTGATTGAGAGGTCAGAGCTATATCTTTCGTCGACAGAAAAAGAATGAACATTCATTTGATCTTGATCCTTGTGAAGCGAAAAAGACACTATACTGGATCTGCACGGACCCCCCCCTAATATCCATAAATGACTTGTTTTTGGTAATAGATGAACATTACTATATGTATATTCAGGTGCGTGGTAGACATCAGTACTCCAGTGCATTTCCCCCTCTGATTCAGAATAAATATGTTTTCGAACCCTCTCTTTAAAATGAAAAGTAGACGTTCCGGCACGAATCTCGGCAATCACTTGTTCAGATTCTACATATTGATCGTTTTGAACTAAAATCAAACTTTTTGGTGGAATATTCACACTATGTAGAATATCACGACTCTCAATAGTTACATACAAGTCTATAGAACATAGAAAAGCAGGATGCCCATGACGGGTACGTGTGGGATGAACCAAATACTCATTGAACTTTATTTTTCCATTAGAAGGAGCTCGTACATGTTCGGCAGTACCGCCTGTGAATACTCCACCCGTATGAAAAGTTCTTAATGTTAGTTGAGTCCCCGGTTCCCCAATTGATTGA